ACCAAGACCGATCAATATCCGAACGGAACGGATTCGAACTTCTCCTATAATAGTTTCCGGTGCGAAATAAAATATATAGGATATATATGAGCAATTCAAAGGAAAAAAAATAAATATTTGGATTGTGTAGGTAAGGTAGATGCTGCCCCTTTATGCAGGAATCGACCAAAGAGAAAGACTCCAAGGGTTAACTTTTTATCCTCCTGCTTACACAAGAAGGATTAATTTATGAAACCTTCGATCGGAATACGGATGAGATCAAAAAGGCAGCTAAAAATTATTCGTCGTCACAGGCTTGGGACATTTTCGTTACCCAATTCCCTAAGGTGTTTTATTACATCCGGGGGTCCCCAAGTATCGAAATAGGGTTTTGAAATGGGGGACCCGAGAGTAAATATTGTCCCTATCCCATTCCTCGATCATGGCATACGAAACTGCCCTTCGTATGTCTTCTTTATCCACCAATATCTTTTTTTTTACGACTAAGAGTACATATGCTTTTTCGATTATATTCTCTTCGATTTGCTTACACCGATCCATTATACCAGCTATCTGCTGATACACGGGGTCCTCGACCCCCCCACGCTGTTCGTGCGCCGCGTGGATATTCGCCTGGATGAAGATGTCAGTCCAGTCGCCTACCTCTAGGTTAGGCATCGGTATAGTTTTCTGAGGGGCAGTGACCCGCTTAGGGCATCCCATAATAGGCCTCCCCCGCGGTCGACCTCTCTTGATGTATCTGTCAGTAATGGAAGCATCCATGAGTTGTGTCTTTGGTCAGCACGATGAAACGGGTAGGAAGGAAAGAGCCATATACTATCTCAGCAAGAAGTTCACAGATTATGAGACAAGGTATACGGTTCTAGAAAAGACCTGTTGTGCTCTTACATGGGCCTCGCAACGCCTACGCCACTACATGTTGAACTATACGACCATGCGCGCTGAAGTATCTCTTTGAAAAGCCAGCCCTCACGGGCCGTACAGTAAGGTAGCAGATGTTACTCTCAGAGTTCGATATTGTGTACGTCACCCAGAAGCCCTAAATGATAAAGGCAAGGGAAGGGGCAGGCAATAGCAGACCACCTGCGGGATCATCCCATCCCGTGCCTGACTATGAGCTTGATTTTATTAGTAAGGGGACGAATTCCCCGGACGAAGCTATTCTATTTGCGGTAGGCGAAGAAGAAGACGAAACTCCTCATGATTGGCAAATGTTCTTTTACGGTGCAGTAAATCAGAACGGAAATCGAGTTGGAAGCAGCCCTTTTCTACATGCTATCTTAAAGCTCGCCAAAAGGAGCCCAGCCCATATTCCCATAGCTGTCAAGTTGAGGTTCTTTTGCACAAAAAATTTAGCAGAATATTCTGCGTGTATCACAGGCGCTTCGCGCTCTCGACTTGAGAATCAAAGAGATTCATGTATATGTATATGGAAATTCGTCACTTATCATCTTTCAGACAACTGGTAATTGGAAAACCAAAGATCATAAGCTCATTCTCTACCATCACTATCTGGAAGATATCAGCCTAAAGTTAAGACGGATTACCTTCAATTATCTGTCGAGGACGAAGAATCAGTTTGCTGACGCATTGGCCACACTAGCTTCCATGATCAGTAGACGGTATTGATATCCGAGTCGACGAATCGGATTGAAATCAGTGTGAAGAAGAGTCATGCGAGGACTAATCAAGCACAGCTAAATAGTATAGTCATGTCCACAAAAAAAGGAAAAAAGATCGTCAACGCTTCCAACGTCCGTAGAAACTAAGTAGGAGGGCCGGAACTAGAGGCACCGAAGGTGAGACCCCATTTCCTGTCTACCTCTCTGAATCCTGAGTTTTCACAGCAGTAGAGACTCGCGCTTTAGCCGCTTCATCTGAAGTGAAGGAGGGCTTACAGAAGTCACAGCACCTGAAAGTGACAATAGGCAAATCAACATAAATGCAAGAAAAAGAGGAAACTGTACATCAAGCCGCGGGACAGAGAAAAGAAAGGGTACCCCTCCGCCCCTTACTATTAAAATAATGACCAGACGTTGCGATCAGATGTAGGAGAGAAGTTCGTTTAGGAGCCACCGCATACGTTTACTCTTGAATTGATTCGTGAGATTCTTTCTTTCAGAACGCCCTTGGCGCCTTTCTTTCCTAACCTCCCAATCCCCTTTAGTATTCAAATAAAAATGGTTTGATCATTCAATGGGTGTTGATTTCTCTTTTCAAATCAAGGTCTTCTTCGAAAGAACGCCGAGTAGCTCGAGCAGGACTTTCTTAAAAGCTGAAAAACGGGTTCTTTTTACAAAAAGTATGGGAAACCCGAAAGGGAATACCTAGGTCGCAAGGCAAGGGAGGACGGAACCCCACTTCGACTCACCGGTAAGTACTTTTATATCGTTTCTTCTGAAGTGATATAGATCAATGGGAGGGGCGTCGGCCCACGGAAAAACGTTTGCGGATGCGACCATGAATCGAACCAGATCGAAACATTCAGCTTCGACGGACA